TACCAAGGGCTATAGTCATAGTGATCCTCCTATTCAATTACTTCAACCATTTCCGAACACCTCATATCATTTCCAAGGCATACGATAGTTCGATTATCTATAGCCGATTTCTCGTTCAATGCCCCTTTACAATGGGTTTCGAATATACAAATTCCTTTTTTTTTTCTATTGGGCCACAAACCAACCTAGGTAAATCCATGGTAAATCCATGAGCTCGATTCGATTAGTCCTTATACTATATAACCATTTATTTTATAACCAAACCATTTGAATCCTGAATTGTCCTATGACTCATATTTCAGAGTATATCTTTTAACAGGTCAAACCAAAATAAAAGAAAATTTCCTATTTTTTCCTGCCACAAAATTTAATATTAAATAATGGTAGACTGGAAATGAAAGTCCTTTTCTCGCATTCGTTCTCTATTGCATTGGCGGAAGAACAAAACAATATCTGATTCTGAAATCAAGGAAAGATATTGAAAAATAGATTTTCGAAATAAACTTTGTAGAAGAAAAAAATAGCGATTTATTCCTATGGAGCATCCAGTAACAAGAAGATTAAATCGTAAATATCGACAAATTCTTGCTTTGCGTGGTCTAAGGAAATAAAAGGAAATCTGCTTATACAATTTCATCTATATCGAATTTATATATCAGAATAGCTGATATAGTCATCATTCAATGGGTCAGGTCCACTTACTTTTTCTTTATTTAGAATTTGATAGTGGGTGTGATAAGAACATTGGAGAAATAAGAACACCTTGGTTTGTCGATTAATAATAGGAATTGGATATATAGAGTATTATAGAATATTTCTGTTATGTCCCAGGACAAAGAATTTGTGAATAATGAGACATGAGGAGGACTACTATGTCACTACAGGTGGACTACTCCTAATACGTGCAATTAGTCATTTTGCTAATCAATAAATGTTCAACTTCCTAACTTAACTATAAGTCAGAATAATCAGAATTCATTATAATGGTGGTTATCCTTTTCTTTTTAGAAAAAATAATAGAGATATTTTCCGCTGAAAAACAAAGGCTAAAACTTGAGTTTAGTGGAAAAAAAGCCCTTTATCGGATTTGAACCGATGACTTACGCCTTACCATGGCGTTACTCTACCACTGAGTTAAAAGGGCCGTTTTATTCAATTCATGAATTAGCCATTTTTATTTTCCATATTTTGATTTTCCATTATGAGTCTACTGCATGTATGTATATATGTATATATGTACTATATGTACATAATATATACGTATATGCATAGGAGTTCATTCAGGAACAATAAATTGGATTTACTCCAAAAGTAGATAAGATTATTATTTTGAATTAAAAAAAAAAATTCTATAAAATCATAACATAAAAGTAGGAAAGACTTTTTGGATCTAGTCATACCATTAGACTATATTGACAATTCCAAAAAACTGCTCATACTATCATCATAGTATGATGACGGTCGGGCGTATATGCCCCTATCGTCTAGTGGTTCAGGACATCTCTCTTTCAAGGAGGCAGCGGGGATTCGACTTCCCCTGGGGGTAGGGTACTATGAAAGGAAGTTGATCATAGATTATCTATAAGTCTAGAATGAATTCTTCCTGGGTCGATGCCCGAGCGGTTAATGGGGACGGACTGTAAATTCGTTGGCAATATGTCTACGCTGGTTCAAATCCAGCTCGGCCCAATAATTCACCGCTCCATGAATATGATATAACCAATTTGTCTTCCATAAACGGAAATGCCTAATCCGTAGAAAAGAAATAAAGAGAAAGAGTCAATTTTTTTTCCCTATCCCTATTTTTCTCTTTCTGATCTTTCTAAGGATCTAGTTCATGATACTTTACTTAATTAAGTAAAGTATCATGAAAAGCAAACAAAAGAGTTTAGTTCTTTTTTCTCATTGAAAGATTGATTATCCACTTTTAGCAGTAAAATAATTATTGGTTACTAGTAATCCGTGTCACTCTTACTATAGCCCATATTATATGATATCAGTATATCATTCCTGTCTTTCTTACAATACGACGACTAGGACTAGAATGTTCTTATGATTACATTAAGAATATGTAACATTAAGAATATGTATGACATACACCTCGCTGGGATTGTAGTTCAATTGGTCAGAGCACCGCCCTGTCAAGGCGGAAGCTGCGGGTTCGAGCCCCGTCAGTCCCGAACTAGGATCCGGTGAATTTATCAATTCATCTCTCTCTTTTCACGGAAAAGGGGGACAGGAAGCAAGATCTAATCCCCAGTGGGGATCCTTATTTCTTTTGTTTTTTATTTCGCATTTATCATCACACAAATACGGATACGGGAATTTCAAATCTTTCCACTACTTCCGATTGATAAAGGAGAGACATATCATATGTACATTAGTCCAATCGGTGGTATTACTATATTCAGTATTTTAAGAGATACCATCCTCGTCTTACTTTCTTTTTCGATTGTTCTTGATCAATGAAATGGAGTAGAGTGATCCTATTTTACCGGGAGTACATACACAAATTGTATTCGTTTATTGTACGATGGACAATGAACTTAACATAATTACCTCGACAGAGTACTTTTCAGGTTAAACCACACCTTTTCTAGTTCTGACTTTGTTTGTGTATCCTCAATAACTAATTGTAAACAATCTATTACTACCTCATAATTGTAAGTATAATACACAGGAAGGAGAGTTGTATAAGATAAGGAAGACAGTAGGTTATAGAAAAGAAAAAGTGGAAGAGGATGAAAAATGCAATGGGATTCCTGATCCAATAAAAATCCCATTTCGGAATTAGTATGGATAAAGGATCTTCCTATGTTATACTATTCAATTCTCGACGATGAATCGATTTGATAGATCAGATCTTGTTATTCATAATCTTGTTATTCATAATATTGATCCGATTCAGTATCATCAGGATCAATTCAGCCCAATGAATTTACAGGAGTTAAATTTCTCATCTCTATGGGATTACATCCCGAGTTATTGCGAAGAAAAAAAAAGAAATAATGAAATTATGGAAGTCAATATTCTCGCATTTATTGCTACTGCACTGTTCATTCTAGTTCCTACTGCTTTTTTACTTATTATCTACGTAAAAACAGTCAGTCAAAATGATTAATTTGAATCTGAATTATTAGTTCTTATCAATCCTTTTTTCAATGATTGAAGAAATGAAAGAAAGGGATTGGAATAAAATTCCAAGTCTTAAATGAAATGATCTGGTTGGAATCATAAAGTGTGGTAGAAAGGACTATATATAGTCCTTTCTACCACACTTTAGAGTATTTTATATTATCTAATATTGTATACAATGATATTATCATATATAGTTTTGTATACAGATATACACTTTATCTAAATGGAGGGTTTATATAGATCAATTTACAATATGTATGTATATGATGTATTAGATGTACATCTAATCTAAATAGTAGACTAGTACATCGAAATAGCAGTCTAATTCTATTTCTTTTTTTCGCTACATCCACTCGATTTCGATCAACCCAAAATAATCGAAGGCCAATTCTTCTAATTCCTAGGTTTCTTATAATTTTATATATAGGTTCCGGGATCCATCGAAAGAATCAATAGAGGAAGAATAGTATGGGAATATACTATAGCAAAAGAAAACAAAACCAAGGAATTTTTTTTTTATTTCCCATCCCAAGAAGTCATTGATTGAGGCATTAACAGATCATTTACGAAGTTCTATGGTAACTTCTTCAGGTTTTGAAAGGAAGTAGATTTGTAAAGGGGACTCGGACCATTTTTCATGCTTAAACATGACATGAGATGAGTCAAAAAAGCATAAAAAAATCTCTAGGAGTCTAAAATGTTAAATGTGTGATATGTGGTGGATCGCTCAGCGGAAGAAAGATCAAATTTTATTATGTGTAGAACCTCTTTGGACAACCACTAGTCACTTCCAGTAGAAAGTAAGTATCGTCGTAATCTAATAGCAGAACGATTTGTTCTTAGAACAGTGAAAGTAAAGAAAGAGAGAAACAAATAAAGAAAAAACTAGGGATTGATTTTTTCTCATTGTAATATCCATAATTCTGGTAAGAACTGGTTTATCCAAATAGAATATTTAGGAGGAATTCAGTTGGAAAAAATTTTCTATCATGCGTAGATTTGAGTTTTGAAATACAACTAAACTATAGTAATCATTCATTGTTTGATCGAATGGTTATTATTCATTATTGTCTTTCCAGTAGAATTTTGAAAGAGAGACAAGCTTAAAAAAAAAAAAAAAAAGCTTCGCAAAACGATCAATTAAACAATTGATACAATTCGATTACTCAATCGATTACTCAATCAATTATTAATATACCTAGAGTCCACTCCTTCCCCATACTACGAGTGAAAGGGAAAATGTAAAGACTACCATTAAAGCAGCCCAAGCGAGACTTACTATATCCATGTGAATTATATCTCCTATTTCTATGAAGGAATTATTCCATTATTGATCAATAATCATAGTTGAATCAACGGCGCAGAGTCAAAATAGGATTCTGACTTAAGGCTATTGATGAACCAATTCAATGAATCCACTCGTAACAGATTCTTTATAGGATTTCTGGTAGAATTGGGAAGTATTAAGTAAAAATACGATACACACACCTTTTCCTTGAAAATAGCAAAGGAATGCTCCTAATGGAGCATGTGGGAATAGTAAGACCTATTGTTTGTTTTGTTACCTTTCTTTCATAAGCAAAAAATATCAAAAAAAAAAAAATATACCATCAAGATAGATAACTATCTATTGGATACCTATATTTCCTATTTGATCTAAGCCTTACTGTCTTTTTTTCTGTGAAAGAATGGGGAGACATCACTACCATTATTACATACATTTTTTTTTGTAATCTCCCTACACGACCAAAGAAATCTTTTTTTTTTTTTGACTTTGACTTTTACTCTGTTATTCTATAAGATAAGAGCCGACCAACCATCCTGATTGAATGTTTGAGTACTCGGAGTCTCTCGTAAGTATG